GTCATTGTCATTTTTGCATAGCATCATCCAACATTGGGCCAGCTCTTCTCTTTCAACCAAGAAGAAAGCAAGAAGTTGTCAGGGCGAAGAGAGGTTTCGCCTGAAGAGAGTCGTCATTTTGACTTCTCTTCTTCATCTATTACATTTTAAAAATCTTGATCTAAGGGCGAGATATCTCTATGGGGAGAAGGATTGATATTGAACAATCAATGTTGGAGCTTATTGTATGACTGAAGCAGTGCAGACTTGTAAATTAGTGACTTCTGGTATAGTCTTGTCCTCGTGCAGTACCCGAACCTGTTGATCGATGAATCTATCCCGCGGATTGCTTGAGTTGTTAGCCCTTGAAGCACTTAGCCTCCCTTTCCTGATAGAACTGCTACTTGTGTTGTGCTTGCTTACTGGACTGGCTTTCGCTTGAGACTGAACGCATATTGAAAGGGAAGACATGGACTGAGATGAGAGACTGTGGACTGGAGATCTTGGTTTTTTTGAACAAACTGACCTAGAAGAGAAGACAGAAAGAGAGAAGAGAGAGGAGCTCTGTTACTGCTTAGAAGACAAAAGTACAATAGCCGGTTGAGGGAATCAGAAATGCATTCAAAGATCAACTGCTTCAGGGCAAACCAGTCTCGACATTAACAATCAAGGGGGCCTCCTTCCTAAACTTTCCGATTGCCTCCGCTTTCAGAAGCGAAGCGAGCCTAGAGTAGCAGCCTATTACGTTTACGTTTTTCAGGCTCCGCGCGCTAGCGCGCGTACTCTTCTGCTGAAACCGAAAGAAAGACAAAAATAGAGAAAGACAATCTATTTCGTTTACAGATAAGCTATTCCCGTTTTCACCCATTACCGAAAGAGGGAACGCTCCTTTAGTGAGGGATGGGTAGCGCTCAATCTCCACGGAGCGTTGAGGCCCTTTGCTAAGAAAGAGCCCGCCGGAAGGCACGAGTAGATATGGAATTGAGCTTTCCGCCCAGCAAGCTCAATGCTTATCTCCGGTGATTGAGCAAGCCACACCGGATTTTTTTTCAACTGAAGCATTTAAGCGCCATTCAGGCGTGTGCATTTTAGCACCCCCCGCAGGCTTGCCACTCAGCGGGGCCACTTCTTTTCGGGTCAACTTAGGGTTTGTTTGACAAATCCCCTGATTCCGGTTTCAGCTGATTTCGATCTCTCTTTCTAACCAGCCCTTACGACCACTCATTTCAAAACTTGAAAGAAGAAAAAGTCTGTCACGGCGAAAGTGGGTTCCGCCGAAGGTGTTCTTAGAGAGACGCATTCTCGTTCATTGATTCCTCCGTTGACTCTTCTCTCTCGCTCTTAAATTGAAATCCACCTTTCTTAAGTTAAGCTATTTCTGTTGTCTCGTTTCGTCAGCTGAATTTCACCATTCTCTATTGCTTCTCTTATGAAGTGATACTTGATTGCGATGTATTTTGTACTATTGTGTGTGGCAAACCTTTTTCTTTCCAATGGCAATGGCTGATGTCGCAGAATCTTTCTGTTCCTTCTTCTTGACTTTGGCCAACATCTTCAAAAATTATTCGAAGCCAAATTGCTTGAGAAGTTGCCATTGACGCAGCCACATATTCTGCCTCTGCTGAGGATTGAGCTACAGTTTGTTGCTTCTTGGAGGCCCATGAGAATACACCTGACCCGAGATAAAATGAATAACCAGATGTACTTCTCATATCATCAGCCGATCTAGCCCAATCACTATCACTATATCCAACCAACTTCAAGTCTGAAGAGTAGTTGTACCAAATTCCATAGCCAATAGTCCCTTGCAAGTATCTTCATACTCTTTTTGCTGCTCCAAAATTCATTTGGCTTGGGCTTTGCATAAATCTGGATAAGAAACTTGCTGCAAACATGATGTCGGGCCTCGTAGCAGTTAGGTACAAAAGACTTCCAACCAAACTTCGATATAAAGAGGCATTCACCTTCTTTTCTCCATCTTCTTTCATCCATTTTTCATTTGCTACAAGAGGAGTAGCAACAGATTTGCAACCAAACACTTGAACTGATTAAGAAGATTTTCAGCATCTTTCTTTTTTCGGCGACTGAGAAGGCTTTTTAGGGTTGTTTTATTATGCTTAACATTCCTGGATGAAGATTTTAAGTTATGTACAGTTGTGGATGTGGTGTTTGGTTGATGTATATGAGTTTAAGCATTACCACACGCTTCTTTTAGAGAAATAGAGTCTCTTAAGCTGTTCAAATCCCTACCTATGGCGGAGGAGACCTCAAGTAACGTAACCGGGCCAACCCAGAAGCCGATCACACCTATGGGAAGCAGTCAGAGTGACCACCCCAGTTTGATGATCACTACTGTGAAGTTGGATGGAAGAAACTACTTAGCCTGGTCTCAGTCGGCAAGGATGTTCATAGGGAGCAGAAGGAAGTGTTGGTATATTACCGGTTCTAAGAAGGAGCCGCCTGCAGATGATCCATCCCATGAGGACTGGGAAAGTGACAATATGACGGTTATGTCTTGGCTTCTTCATTCGATGAAGCCCACAATTAGCGAGGGGCTATTGTTCTTGAGGACTGCAAAGGAGATATGGGATACAGTCCAAGAGATGTATTCTCAGAGAAATTCTTTGGCACGGAATTACCAACTGCATCGGGAGATTGTCACCATGCAGCAAGGGGAGATGTCCATGGAAGAGTACTACGCGGCTCTGAAAAAGAAGTGGGAGAAATTAGATCACTATCAGCCCTTAGCAACCACAGTGGAAGGCATTAGGAAACTGAATGAGCAGCGGAGAATCTTCGAGTATCTGGCCGGGCTTCGATCTGAGTATGAGCTTCAGAGGGTGCGGGTTCTAGGGAAGGATACTTGACCTTCCTTGGAATCTGTTTACAATTCCATTTCAGGGTGAAGCAAGTCGTCGTGCTATGAGTGGTGGTTCTAATATTTCAAAGAGGTCTGAACTGGTAGCTGATTCTAGACCGTACAGAGGGAACCAGAGTTCTGGTAAGGGCCAGACCCAGGCCCCCATGTCTTCTGCAGATAGAGAGAAGCTCCGTTGCACTCATTGTGGCAAACGGAGGCACACGAAGGAGTGGTGTTGGGATTTACATCCTCATTTTAGACCCCAAGAGAGTCAAATAGTGCAAACACGGCTGCGATTGAAGAGGAGTATGCACCTACACATCAGCCTACCTCTGATAGTGCGACGCCAGACCCAAGGGATCGAGCCATCAGCGATCTACAACAGAAGGTGGCTGCTCTTCAAGCCAGCCTTGATTTCAAGGAGAAGTCAGGTACATCTGCATCTGCCAACCATGTTACCCAGTCCCAATCTTCCACCTCCTGGATCCTTGATTCAGGTGCTTCAGACCATATGACGGGTAAGCGTGATGGCTTCCTCTCCTATAGTCCTATCTCTAGTGGCATAAGACTTGCAGATGGATCCCTATCTAGTGCATCTGGAATAGGGATTTATCCACTTTCTTCATCCTTATCAATACCCAATGTTTTCATCTATCTACTTTTCCTTCTAACCTTCTCTCAGTTAGTCAGCTGACAAAACAATTGAGTTGTAGCATAACTTTCTTTCCATCTCACTGTGTTTTTCAGGACCTGCGAACGAGGAAGACGATTGGTGGTGGTCGTGAAGCCAACGGGCTGTACTTGTTCGACACAGGGAGCCTTTCTGCTGCTTTTGTTTCTGAGGATTCTCTTTCAGAGTCTGTCAACAATAAAGAGCGAGTACGCCTGTGGCATACTCGTCTGGGTCATGCGTCTTTGAAGTGTCTTAAATTTTTATTTCCTAAGAAATGTTTTTTCTCTAGTGACTTGGATTTCCAGTGTGAAACCTGTTGTCAATTCTCAAAACATTGTAGAACCACATTTCCATTGAATAATAATAGAAGTTAAAGTCCATTTTCTCTTATACATTCTTCTGTGTGGGGACCCGCCCAAGTGGTTTCTATCTTTGGATTTCGTTATTCTATTTCCTTTATTTTTATTGATGACTGCACTAGATACACCTGGATATATCTCCTGAAGAGTAGAGATTAAGTACCTTCCATTGTTAAGATATTTCTAAAAATGGTACTTACCCAGTACGATACTCAAGTCAAAACCTTTCGTTCTGACAATGCTCGTGAGTACCTACATCATGCTCTCAAAAAGTGTTTTCTTTTTCATTCTTATTACTTAATCTTTTTTTTTTAGGTCAACTCTTCTATTCCTGGAAGAGAGTCTCGTGACCAATGTGGGCACGAACGATATAAGAGAATAATTTAATATAAAATTACATAAATAGAGTTTCAAGAATAATTACATATATAATATAAAGTTGAAGTTCTAATAGGAAGAGAATTGAAAAGAGAAAGATACAGCGTTAGTATTTTTCAACCTACGCCGTCTTCACGCCATATTTTATTCTTCGGAAATGAAAAGCCTATAAGATAAGGCATGAGACTCGGATCTAGGATCAAAACACTCACATCCTCCGGGCTCTCATTCAGATTTAGTCAATTCAAAGAAGCTAAGAGCACAGCAGACAGCGCAAACAATCTTTGACCTATCCTACTATTGCTGTATCAATTTCGGACTCAGATCGATCTCTCTCTCATGTTATCACCACAACTGGGTCTACAAAGCCGGTCGTATATAGCTGCGTAAGGCACCTTCTGATTACTCGCCTGATAGCTGTCATTATATGCAACTCTGCCACAAGCGATAGTCTCTGTCTGATTCTGCCGACACGGGCGCTCCGTGCCTCTTTACTATCTCATCGATGCACATCTCGGCGAGTTTCGCGAAAGTAGTGCGGGTCTTGAATGAGAGGAAAAGCGTTGATTTGGTCTCTCTATTTACAATGCCCAAATAGGATCGTACCCCTTCACCGTACGGGGTGAACCTGAAACGAAAACCGTCGCTAGGTGCTCTTATTTCCACATAGGATAGGCAAGTGTGGTAATAACCCAGTAGGCCTCTGGTGCGGGGTCTTAACTTATTGGCATACTAAACGATCGGCCACTACGGTGCCGAAGGTTCGGAGGACTCCTCCACGAATGGCCTATCGTATCACTGCTGCTAGTCAGTCTGGTCCATTCTACTATCGCCTCTGTCTTCTTTGGGGTCTACGGCAATTCCTGTTTTAGATACAACACGTCCCATGAACGGGACTCCCTCGAGTCGAAATTCGCATTTGCTAAACTAACACAGAATCCTTCCTGTCTCCAGGTTTCTAAGACCCCACTCAACAAATTTCGCTCGTCGCCAAATCAAGAGACTAGATCGTCATCTATAAACATCACCAGGCGTGTAGCCAAAAGGGCTTGGACACCTCATCCATAAGGTCCACGAAACACTGGGCGTTGGTCTGATCATATGACACCACTATGAACTCGAAATAACCTTACTAATTTCGGAAGGTCGACTTTTGCACATCACTCTACTTGAACCTCGACTGATAGTGACCCGAACAGAAGTCGCTCCTGGAAATATCGGGCTCCTTACGACTGATTGAATAAGTCATCTATTCTAAATAGCAGTTACATGTCCTTAATAGTGGCTTCATTCAATCATCGGTACATATACCGGTCCCAAACATTCATTCTTATGCTCAAGATTATTTCCCAGTTAGTATCAGATGATCGGTCTCTAGTACTCGTTTAATGCACTTGCTATACCTTTCAATAGGGGGTCTTAGAAGTGGGTCCCGCTCTCGGAACCAAAACGATAGCAAACTCTACTACTCACTCAAGAGGCATCGGTAATTCCTCCGGGAACATATCTGGGAATCCTGAATGATATAAGCATCTTCCAGTGCTCGAGTTTCCACCGTAAGATCGCGCACTGAAGTTAGAAATCCTTGTCATCCTTTCCTCAACAACTGAGTAGCCCTGAGTGTCCATAAGGCACGAGGCAATTACAATCTAGCGCCTTGGAGATTAAACTTAGACTGTCTAGAACTACGGAAGTCAACTCTCCCTTCTTATGGCATTCCACTAGTGCATTGAGAGCTAAACGTCTCTAGGGCAATGCCAAAGTCTGTTGTTTCTACATTATGGAAATTGGCTAGGCGTTGCTTGCCCCTGGGTCTAATTGGGCCTAACGCACAAATCTCGCTAACTAATACTTCATCCCCCAACAAGGGTGTCAACACGTGGTTCCTACTCAAAGGCTCCATTTGTAATCTATCCCGTTCAACACAGGCGACGGGCATAAATAAAAGGGGTGTTCGCCCCCGAGTCAGATATCGAATCGAAAATCATGCTTTGAATTCTTTCTCCCATGCTTTCTGTTGGTCACCAACCCCCCTCTCTATAGTTCAGTTCTTCACTACTCGTACAGGCTTGACGGAGTTAAGCTGTCTGGAGGGAATTTTATTGTGTTGTCTCAATCAATCATGCCTCAACTGGATAAATTCACTTATTTTACACAATTCTTCTGGTTATGCCTTTTCTTCTTTACTTTCTATATTTTCATATGCAATGATGGAGATGGAGTACTTGGGATCAGCAGAATTCTAAAACTACGGAACCAACTGGTTTCACACCGGGGGAACAATTATTTGAGGCCCCGCAACGACCCCAACAGTTTGGAAGATATCTTGAGAAAAGGTTTTAGCACCGGTGTATCCTATATGTACTCTAGTTTATTCGAAGTATCCCAATGGTGTAACGCCGTCGACTTATTGGGAAAAAGGAGGAAAATAACTTTGATCTCTTGTTTCGGAGAAATAAGTGGCTCACGAGGAATGGAAAGAAACATATTCTATTTGATCTCGAAGTCCTCATATAGCACTTCTTCCAATCCTGGATGGGGGATCACTTGTAGGAATGACATAATGCTAATCCATGTTCTACACGGCCAAGGAAGAATTTTAATATAAAAATGATGATAACTACAGCATGAAAGCCATTTTAGGACCGGTGTCGACCTTCACCTTCGTGAACGAATTTTGGTAGTTTGTGAGGGAGAGGGAGAGGGGGATGGTGTAGGCGCCCAAAATGAGGCTCCTCCTCAAGCTCAAGCATCAAATATCGAAATGGGGAAAGACCCGGCGGGGGACCCCGGGGCGGCACCCTCGGGGGAGGGGAATGCCCCCGCTAGGGAGGAAACTTCAACCGAGCCCCCAGGCCTGCCTCTTATGCGCATGGAGCGCCCTACTCCGGAAGAGGGGCAAGGGCAAGAAATCCCCCCTAATCCCAGGCGGCAGGCGGAAGAAGGGCTTTTTGCTCTCTTTAAAGTTAAAGTAAAGGCTGCTGTCAAGGGGCAGGCAAAACACTCTGGAAATTGATCTCCGAGTGGCTTGGGCCTGACGAATAGAAAGACTTTCTTTCACGGTAGGCGAAGGCAAAGTGTGATCAGGGACGAGCTTACCTTCAACTTCAACTGAATGGAATTGTTACTTTCCAAAAATGCTTGCTGAAAAAGAAGGTCCATTTTCCCACGTAGTTCGTCAGCATTCAACAGTTGGTCAAACCAACGATTCTCTTTCTAGTTAGACTTCTATCAATGCAATGAAAGAACCA